CTTCAGTCAAAAATTCGATAGAGAAAAATTTTATAAATAAACTCAATAAAGTTCATAGTATCCTTCTTTTTAAGGGTAAGGAACTTAATGTTCATAATTTTGAAGAATTGTACCAGAAATTGGAAGGGAAAATAGCTACATTGGAAGAGAAATTGGTCCAGAAATTGGACCAGAAATTGGAAGAGAAGTTGGGACAGAAAATAGATACATTGGATAAAAAATCATTAGCAAGAGAATTGAGTCTTTTAATCGATGAATTTGCTGAAGAATCAACATCAAATTTGAAAGGAATTTCTTTATTTCCGGAACAAAGACGAATTGATTCAGAAGATCCAGAAAAAGTTTTGAAATTTTTAATCGAAAGAGTCATAATTGATCCCATCATTCAAACAATATGCGATACAGCCATAATTCCTCCCATGGAAAAAACAACTCGAAAAAAATCGATTGGAATAAATAAAAAAGTCCCCCAATGGTCATACAAATTATTCAGCGAGGTAGAACAACTCGGAAAAACTGCAACAACGGAAGAGGGGGAAGAGTGGATAGTAGATCATCAAATTCGCTCGAGGAAAGCGAAACGTATAGTTCTTTTTACGCGGGGTCCGGAGGAAGCAGCGAATGCCGACCCTAGTATCAAAACGATGACGAAGCCTAATGAAATAGAAGAAGTGGGTATGCTAGATTATCCTTATGAAGCGGATTTTCGTCGAGACATAATCACAGGTTCTATGCGTGTTCAAAGACGTAAAACCTTTACGGGGAAAATGTTTCCCTTATATCCGTATTCCCCACTTTTTTTCGACAGGGTAGGATTTTCTTGGGATGCTCTTTTCGAACCATTCATATTATCAGTAATTGAGATTTACGACCTAATACAAGACATTTTTAGAAAGGGTATAAAAGGAAGCGTAGCAAAAAGAATAAAGAGGTTGAAAAAACAAAAAAAAATGTACATGGAGGAAAACAAAAGCTACGAAGAGATTCAAAAAGAAGTCAATGAAATGGAAAAGGGGCGGGACGGGCAGACGGAAATGGAACGAATAGACAGGACACGAGAAAGAATATCAGACCTCTATGATATCCTTATTTATGCTCATGGAATAAGAGCTTTGATTTTACTAATTCAGTCGAGGCTTAGACAATCTATTGTATTACCTTCGTTGATACTAGCTAAAAATATTGTCCGTTTCTTATTACGCCAAGAGTCCGAGTGGGAGCAGGATATAAGGGAGATGAATAGAGAAGTGTATGTTATATGCACCTATAATGGTATGCCAGTACTAGAACCAGGAGGAAACGGAATTTTTCCTCAAAACTGGGTCACAGAGGGTATACAAATAATGATACGATTTCCTTTCCGTCTGAAACCTTGGCACCGATCTAAGATACGACCTTCTCGTAGGGATCAAAATGCAAAGCAGGAAAGTCCTGCTGCTTTTTTAACGATTTGGGGACTGGAAACTGACCGTCCTTTTGGTTCTCCTCTCGTAGGACTTGGTATTTTGTTTTGTTATTATTTTGGACCCCCTTTGAAAAAACTCCAAAAAGCAATTCGAAAACTCCATTTTCGAGTTCTAAAAAGTTTCAAAGAAAGAACAAAATTTTTGTTTCTAAAGGTCCCAAAAGAACCAAAAAAATTGAGAGAGGATTCGAGTGAAATAAAAAAAGATTCTATAATCAATAATCAGATTATTCATGAATCATCCATTCAAACCCGATCTATGGATTGGACAAATTATTCACTGACAGAAATAAAAATGAAAGATCTGACTGATAGAACAAGCACAATCAGAAATCAAATAGAAAGAATTACAAAAGACAAGAAAAATGGATTTCGAACTCTAAAGATAAATATTAGTCCTAACAAAACAAGTTATGGTGCTCAAAAATTAGCATCACTAAAAAATATTTTTCAGATATTAAAAAGAAGAAATGATCGATTAATCCGTAAATCACATTTTTTTTTAAAATGGATCGTGGAAAGGATATACACGGATATCCTTCTAGAGAGCTTTCCATATATCATTAATCGTCTTACTAATAGTCTTTATAGGCCCATGCTCATTATCAAACTTTTTCGTAAATTAAAAAAAAAATATATTTTTGATACAAAAGAGAAAAAGATAATTGAGCGTATTTCAACTATACAAAAAAAACTTTCACCTTCTCGTATTCGTCATAAGATTCAGACGAAGTCGGGGGTTTCTTTTAAATTATCCCTCGTGTCACAGGCCTATGTATTTTACAAATTATCACAAACCCAGGTTATTAACTTGTATAAGTTAAGATCTGTCCTTCAATATGACGGAGCATCTTTATTTCTTAAGAATGAAATAAAAGATTTTTTTCGAAGACAAGGAATAATTTCTTCCGAATTAAAGCATAAGAAACTTCAGAATTCTGGAATGAATCAATGGAAAAATTGGTTAAAGAGTCATTATCCATACGATTTCTCTGAGCAAAAATGGTCTAAATTAGTACCGCAAAAATGGCGAAA